TGAAATTCTTGATTAGATCTTCTCATAGGAACAATCTATTTTATTTGATTGATGGATCCAACAACCAAACCTATTTTTTTTTAATGAATTAAAAAAGAGAGTGGTTTTATTCGAAGCGCTTCGTGATTTTCAACCAATTATGTGCTTCAATATAATTACCTGGAGTAAGCGCTATAGCTTGTTTCCAATACTCAGCAGCTTGATCGGACCAAGCTTCCGCAATTTCAGAATCACCCTGTAGAATGGCCTGTTCTCCCCGGTCGGAATAGGTGGTTCCTTCCCTTAGAACCGTACTTGAGAGTTTCCTATCTCATACGGCTCAAAAATCGATTCTTTTTGTGTCCTATCTTAATCTACCCTATGCTAACTGAATTAGATTTCTCATAAACCTATCCCATTTTTTCTTGGGTTAACCAGAAGAAGTTAATTACATAAGTTTCAAACCCTAATTTTGATCAATAATCAGAATCAGTTTGATCTTTTCTCCCACCTTCAGAAGAATGAAGCATAGGTATCCCCACAATATCGTTAGAATTTTCTGAAAGGTAACTATCTCGGTTTCATATATGGAATTCATATAGAATCTTTGAAAAAGACTTTTTTCCATAAGAAAAAAGAACTTACTATCTTTGGGATCTGATGCTACACCGCTGCTCAATACCTTAGTGGATCGACTCTATTACATAAGTTGATTCCTAACTTTTGTCCCATATCATGACATAAGTAAGCAGTTCTTAACTGTATCGACTCAATAGCTCGCTAATTGATCTTTACGGTGCTTTCTCTATCAATTTGATCCTTTATCCATAGAATATAGTATATAGGCTGCACTCATTTTTTTTTTCTTCCTATTTTGGTTCTCGTGAAGTCTCTTTCCTTGCTACAGCTGATAAAAATCGTTGCTTTGGACGATGCATTATGTAGAAAGCCTATTTTTTCTAGTATTTACTAGCCAATTTGATCTTTGCTTTTTTTCCTTATTTCTATAGTGGAGATAGTCGCACGTAATGACAGATCACGGCCATATTATTAAAAGCTTGTGGTAAGAATGGGTTTCGTTCTAGTGCCCGGAAATAATATTCCAAAGCCTTTGTATGCTCTCCATTGCTTGTGTGTATAAGGCCTATGTTATAGAGTATATAACTTCGATCATAGGGATCAATTTCTGGTCGCGTAGCTTCATAATAATTCTGTAAAGCTTCCGCATAATTTCCTTCGGATTGAGCCAACATCCGTTACGGTCGTTCATTCTATTCAAAAAATCTCCGTTCCAGAACCGTACATGAGATTTTCATCTCATACGGCTCCTCCCTTCTGCGCATAGTACTAAGGGGAATAATCCATAGAATAAAAATTGAACTATTCTCATCTCATTATGAACTGAAAGGAACTAGTATTTTTACAAGAAATCTCTAGCCAGCCTTCCCGCAAGAGGTTTTTTCTTAACACCAATCATATTAGTGTTAGATATAAATGGTAACTCCAACAATTTCTTTGTTCTCAACGCCTTCTATTTCCAGGAATTAGTCACTTCAACGATCTTTGATGGTTATACGGGTATCCAAAGTACAAACGAGATGGATGTTTGTTGTCCCAACCATTCTTGTTAGTCCCGATACCGATAAGGAAAGGGGGAATTTATAACAAAGTTTTTGTGTTGTTGATTCCTAGGTGTAGTGCTTTTTCCCTTATGCCGTCTATTGGTACTAATGTAGTGTAGGATTGACCCGCAATACAGAACCCATAGGTGTAACCTTTCGCTCAATACTCAAATCAACAATTGAAACATCTGAGGCTGCATCAATCGAGGATACACGATAGAAGGAATTGTTCTATCTCCAAACTTCACCTTCACCGAGCGTAGGTTTATTTCAAGAATTTCGTTCTTTCTATACCGAACCGCGTCTCTTTCTCGTAAGACTGAGGTGAGGGCTAAAAAAAACAAGAAAAAAGAATCAAATCGCACCATCTCTGTAATAGGTAAATGCCTTTTTTTCTCCTGAAGTTGTCGGAATTATTCGTAATAAGATATTGGCTACAATTGAAGAGGTCTTATCAATAAAATTTCCATTTATATGAGATCTAGGCATAATTAGCAATCCATTCTAGAATTCTTTTCATTACCCCTCGGGGAAAATGATCCCACAAACAAAGCAAAGGAATTATACAGTACGAAATAACATAAAAACAGACTAATTTTATTCTAATAAATAGATATTAAATAGATATGGGCTTTCCACTTAAATTGTCCCCTTTTGTTTGGAAAGATATGAGATATTGGAATCAGATTGATTTCATTCCCATTTTTGTAGTATACCAATGAGCGGAACTATTACTATTTCATCTAAGTTAAATAACCAAGGACTTTTTTTACTACAGATTCTGATAACTCGAGAAGTTTTGATTTGGTTATGATCCAAAGAGAAAAAAGAATGGAATAATCATTCCATGAAAAAATAGAGTAGAGTAACCATACCTTCTGTTTGCATAACGTGTATAC